ATTAAACCTTGGTAAGTCGATTTTTTTTTCTTTCATTCTAATTCTATATACCTATCCCTTTTTTCAAAAAAAAAAAACTTAAGTTTTAAGTTAGGGAGTTCCTTATCCGCGGATACCAGAAAGATTACCATATATAACACAAAATTTCTCCCCCTATTCTTTCTAATCGAGTCTCTCGGTCTGTCATTATACCTCGAGAAGTGGAAAGAATTACAATCCCCATTCCTCCTAAAATCCTAGGAATTTTGTGATAGTGGGAATAGATTCGTAGGCCGGGTCGACTAATACGTTTTAAAATAGTTCTATATGGGCCTTTCCTATTTCTTCTATGTCGCAGCGTTGAAACCAAGAAATTTTTATGACTTTCTCGATGTGTTCTTACATTTTCAATAAAGCCTTCTTGTAGAAGTATTTTCACAATGGTTTCGGTAATTTTCGTAGATGCAACTCGAACCGTTCTCTTTTTATCCATGTCAGCATTCCGTATAGCCGTTATTAGGTCTGCAATAGTATCCTTGCCCATGACTCAAATTATTAGTGCCTCCGAATTTTCATCTAATCAACATGTTCTACTTTCTTTTTTTTTTTTTTTTAAGGTATATGCGTGAGACACAATCTACTAATCAATTCTACAAAGTCAAGTCATTTTCGTTGAATCTTTTTCAGATACCCTACTAAATCATAGTCTCATCTAGTAGTAATAGTAGGTATTTATAATACTTCAGGAGCTAATGAAACTATTTTCGTAAAATTCAACTGTCTCAATTCCCGAGCGATCGCACCAAAAACTCGAGTTCCTTTTGGATTTCCTTCTTTGTCAATGACAACTGCCGCATTGTCATCATATTTTATTATCATACCGTTGTCACGTTTGAGTTCTTTACATGTACGGACAATTACAGCTCTGATCACTTCTGATCTTTGTAGAGACGTGTGGGGAACTGCTTCTTTGATTACAGCAACAACAACGTCACCGATATGAGCATATCGTCGATTACTAGCTCCTATGATTCGAATACACATTAATTCTCTAGCCCCGCTGTTGTCTGCTACATTTAAATGGGTTTGAGTTTGAATCATTTTTTTTCTTTGCCCTTTGCATGAAAAAAAAGGAAGAAATATTTTTTGTTCATAAAAAAAGTAAAAAACCTAAGTTGTTTTTTCATCACGAAGGTCCCTTTATTTTGGTTACACATTCCGATCCCGCAATAATGAATTGTGTTTGTATAGGCATTTTGGACGCAGCTATTGTAATCGCTTCTCTGGCTACCATTTCTGATATTCCGCCCATTTCATAAAGTATTTGACCTGGTTTAACAACAGATACCCAAAATTCGGGAGAGCCTTTCCCCGAACCCATGCGTGTTTCGGTGGGTCTTACTGTAACAGGTTTGTCGGGAAATATACGTATCCATATTTTTCCACCACGACGCGCATATCGTGTCATTGATTTTCGGCCCGCTTCTATTTGTCTAGATGTAATCCAAGCAGGTTCAAGTGCCTGAAGAGCGTATCTACCGAAACAAATACGATTGCCTCGAGAAGCTATTCCCTTCATTCTTCCTCTATGTTGTTTACGGAATCTGGTTCTTTTGGGGTTATAGTTGATGGTTCTTTCTCAATGCCATCTCTACTGCAGAACCGGACATGAGAGTTTCTTCTCATCCAGCTCCTCGCGAATGAAACGAGAAAAAAAAAAAAAATTACCAAAAATTCTTGATACCAGAGTCTGCCCATATCATTTAGCTTTCGCCGAGCTCATAAGAAGAGAGACGGCTTGAATAGTTGGCTCGTCAATCTAGCTTAGGAATAGCAAAATGTGAACCAAAGCTCTGCGGGGCTAATGATTAGGAAATCTGGGGATTTTTTGAGATCGAATCTCTCACGTAGAAATTGTTATACCCTGCTTGTCTATGTATAGAAAATTCGAAGTTGATTTCTATTGAAATGAAATATTTTTTTTGTGTTTTTTCTTTTTTATTAAAGTATAATGCAAAAAAGAAAATTGATTGAGGAAATCGGCCCAAAACTTAGCAATAATTCCAATAATCTTTCGCGGGCGAATATTGACTCTTTTAATCTATTATATCTTTTATTCGTAGGGTCATCCCATGACCTCTCAGAATAAATGAATTGATTCTTGGTTCGTTCCGCCATCCCACCCAATGAATCATTAGGATTCGTTTTCAATAGAATCCTTTGGAGTCACAGGTTCTGTCGTTCCCACCGCTTCTCAATTAATGGCTAGGTCCAAACTTTGCAATAGAGCTTCTAATTTCATTTGTTCCTGAGCCAATCTCCTCAGTCTTTATTGACTCGGGGCTCTTTTTTTTTTTCTTATGAATTAGATGCATGCATCTAATCTAATTACTAATTCTGGACGAATCTATATCTATGCTTTATTACATTGCCTTTTTTTTTATGAGATGATTCATAGACCATACATCATATTGGAATTATATATCATTAATATTTTCTTTTTTTTTCTCTCACCCTTCCATATTATCCGTATCGCTTTTTGCTTTACAACTTTCTGATCTGATTGATTTCTTTTTGTATCTTATGTCAAAAAGATTTTTTTTTTTCAGTTGCTACAACGATATGATCGATTCATCATATAGTGACTGGTTCCTTAGATCCAGATAATAGGAAGCAATGGGTTGGTTATTATATTAGTTCTATAATTATTAGTTGATACTACGGGCTAGTCCCCCTTTTAATCCTAACCTAAATCTCAAAAAAAACCAACGAGTCACACACTAAGCATAGCAATTCTACCAAAAATTCAATCAATTTTTTATTCAAAACCCCTTTAGAATTCAAATTAGACTCGAAGAATTCTAATTTCTCTGTTTTTTTTTTATTGAACGAAAAAATAACAAACTCCTTCATTATTTTTGTGTTCCATTCTTTCTTTCATTTCCAGATAGATTGGATAGAAGGTAAAGATAATCAAAGGGCCATTACCGCTCGTCTGTAAATATCCAAATTTTGATGCCCAGTGCTCCATAAATAGTTCGAACTGTATAGGAACAATAGTCAATTTTCGCTCGAATGGTTTGCAGGGGAACCCTACCTTTTCTAATCCATTCGACACGTGCAATTTCGTTTCCTTCAATACGTCCTGCGATTTGGATTTGAATTCCCTTTGTCCCTGTTTTTTCAGTTAATTCAATAGCCTTTTGTATGGCCTTTCGAAAAGGAACTCTATTCTTTAATTGTTCGGCTAGATATTCTGCAAGAATTTTAGGGTGTCCATAAGGTTCTTTAATTCTTATTATTGCAATGTTCACTTTTCGGTTTAGAGAATTGAGAGAGTTACATATTGTTTGTACATTGCTCTGTAATTCTTTAATTGCTTGAGATTTCTCCTCTTTTAATAAGTTTGGGAATCCCATATATATAATGACCTGGATCAGGTCGATGCCTTTTTGAATCTCTATACGTCCAATTCCCTCGACACCGGCGGATATTCTCATATTTTCTTGTAAAAAATTCTGAATATAATCCCGTATTTTTTTATCTTCCTGGAGTCCCTCAAAATAATATTTTGGTTGTTCAAACCAAAGGGAATGATGGCTTTGGCTTGTACCAAGCCTGAAACCTAGTGGATTTATTTTTTGTCCCATATGGCCTCGCGCTTGCTATTAGCCCATATCATTCTGTCCTGATTTATCATATTGTATAGCATATAGTGATACCTCTCTTGAATATCTATAAACAGCTCTTTATATATCCATCCCCCTTTTTTTGACCATATGGCAAACTTTTTCTCTTTGGATATATCTTGCAATACAATAGTTATATGGCAGGTAGGCCTTTTTATCGGATAACTATGTCCTTTAGCTCGAGGTTTTAACTTTTTCACAATAGTACCCTCGTTCACTTCGGCTTGACTAATAATTAAAGACGTTTTGTTGAAACCCCGATTGTGAGCAGCATTTGCTGCAGCGGAAGAAACTAATTGAAAAATCGGATAACGTGCTCGATACGGCATGAGTTCTAGTATCATAAGTGTTTCGTCATAGAGGCGCCCCCGAATCTGATCAATTACTCTTCGCGCTTTGTGAGCAGACATAGGTATATGTTGACCTAAGGCGTATACTTCTACCTCTGGTTCTATCTTTATCATAAGGTTCACCTCTCATCAATAAAGGATGAGCACCTATATTCACTTTATTAACATTAACGACGAGATTTTTTATCACTTCTCGTATGCCCCCGGAAAGTCAGAGTAGGTGCGAATTCTCCCAATTTGTGACCTACCATACTATCTGTTATATAAATAGGCAAATGCTCTTTTCCATTATGAATAGCAATTGTATGGCCGATCATTATGGGTATAATGGTAGATGCCCGGGACCAAGTTATGATTATTTCTTTTTCTGCCCTTATGTTGAGCTTCTCAATTTTTCTCAATAAATGATTAGCTACAAAAGGATTTTTTTTTAGTGAACGTGTCACGGCTACTTACTCCTATCTTTTTTTTTGTAAAGACTTTATTTTATTTTGTAAGGACAAAGAGACCTATTTGATTTTCAATTTTGATTTTCAATGTTCTCCTATTTACTACGGCGACGAAGAATCAAACTATCACTATATCTATTCCTTTTTCTACTTCTTCTTCCAAGCGCAGGATAACCCCAAGGGGTTGTGGGTTTTTTTCTACCAATCGGGGCCCTCCCTTCCCCACCCCCGTGGGGATGGTCTACGGGGTTCATAACGACCCCTCTTACTACAGGACGCTTGCCTAGCCAACGCTTAGATCCGGCTCTACCTAATTTTTTCTGGTTCACCCCAACATTACCCACTTGTCCGACTGTTGCTGAACAGTTTTTGGATATCAAACGGACCTCTCCAGATGGTAATTTGAGTGTGGCTGATTTACCCTCTTTTGCTATCAGTTTCGCTACAGCACCCGCAGCTCGCGCTAATTGTCCCCCCTTTCCAAGTGTGATTTCGATGTTATGTATGGCCGTGCCTAAGGGCATATCGGTTGAAGTAGATTCTTCCTATTGATCAATCAAAATCCCTTCCCAAACTGTACAAGCCTCTTCCAAAGCATACGGCTTTCTGGATGTATGTGATGATATCTAGGTAGATGGATCCTATCTTATATAAATCGTATGATGAAGTACCATAGGAGTTGAGATAAAGGAGTCCAAAAATCTGCCGAATCGAATCACTCATGTTATGATCTTCTACATCCTAGGTCTCTCTGTTCCTTCATCTGGCTTATGTTTTTCATGTAGCACTCAGACCGAATGACTCTATCAAATTACGTCAAAACTTTCACATATTTCAGGTAACGTAGGAGACATCTCTACTTTTCCCCCGGGGGTCGAATTCTCAATGCTTGGCTTTCAATTCGCCTCTGACCATCAAATGAAATGTGAATAACTCGTCCTCCTCTCTTTGAAACAAGGGGCGCTTCCGGTTCTGTCGGTGCTTCAAACAATTATGTTTTCTCCATATTACCATATCTCTAGAGTCAATAATTTTCTATAAGGAACTACTGAACTCAATCACTTGCTGTTGTTACTCTTCAGTTTTCTGTTGAGGTCTATCCCGTAGAGGTACTCAATTTGGGTGGGTGATCGATTTCTAGGTTTCGTCGTAAACCTAATTGGTTACTTCCAATTACGTAAATTAATAGTTCAAACCGCACTCAAAGGTAGGGCATTTCCCATTGAGATAGGAACTTCTGTACCAGAAAGAATGGTATCCCCAATTAGAGCCCCCCTGGGATGTAAAATATATCTCTTCTCACCATCCCCATAGTGTATGAGACAAATGTATGCATTTCGATTAGGGTCGTATTCTATGGTTACGATTCTACCAGATATGTCTTTTTTATTTCGTTGAAAATCTATTTTACGGTATAGACGTTTATGACCTCCCCCTCTATGCCTTGAGGTAATGATTCCTCTGGCATTACGACCTTTACCACAACGACGCTGTCCAGAGATCAAATTGTTTCGTGGATTGGATTTCACTTGAATTCCAACAGTTGCATTTCGCGTGTTCGGGGTAGAAGTTTTATATAAATGTATCGCCGTGTTATGAAGTATTTTGAGTGAAATTCATTTCTTTTCTTTCTAAGCTAATAGATGGAATAGAATAACCCGCTTGAAGCGTAATAATCATACGTTTGTAATGCATTTTATGCCCTCTAAGGGGTCTCCTTCTTCGACTCTTTCCCGGGATTCGATGACTATTCATAGCTATTACCTTGACACCAAAAAAGAGTTCGACCCAACGCTTTATTTCTGTCCTAGTTGACTTTGATTCGACATTAGAAGTATATTGATTCTTCCTCAATAACCGAACAGTTTTTTCTGTAAATACTGCATATTTAATTTTATCCATAAATCTATTTTCTTCCCTATGAGTTCCAGTTTCGATAAGAATTCTCCCTCTAACTGTTTCTATACTTATGATATGAATATACCATACATAACACATAACGAATTGGTATGGATGATGAGATTCCATTGATACAAAGCCAATTCCAATAGACGTATTGAACATTCCCGTTGTCGTGCATCCAGCAGGAATTGAACCCGCAAATTTGCCAATTATGAGTTGGGCGCTTTAACCATTCAGCCATGGATGCATAAGGGGGATTATCATAGAATAAAGAAAGAAATATTGTAAAAGAAATATCATAAAGAAATATCATAGAAGAAAGAACTATCGTATCGGAGATTACCTAAAGAAATGGAAACCTATTTTCTTTTACTTTATATTCAATATTTATAATGGGGAGGCACTCAAAATGAAGCATAAAATTTCACAACAAGATCCATTTCAACCCTGGATCTTCGAATTGAGAGAGATGTTAAGAGAGGTCAAGAACTCTCACGATTTGTTAGATTCGTGGACCCAAGTCGATTCAGTTAGAACTATCGTTTCTATTTTTTTCGAGCAAGAACGTTTTATGAAACTCTTCGACCCCCTAATTTGGAGGAGTTTACTCTCACGCGATTCACAGGGGTCAAGAAGCAATCGGTATTTCACGATCAAAGGGGCAGTACTGACGATCAAGGGTCTAGTCAAAGGTGCAGTATTGACGACCAAAGGTCTAGTACTGCTTGTAGTAGTGGTCCTTCTCTATCGCATGCATAATCGAGAAATGGTCGAAAGAAAAAATCTATATTTGATGGGGCTTCTGCCTAGGAATTCCTTTGGACCCAGAAATGCTCCATTGGAAAAATCTTTTGGGTCTATCAATAGGTTGATTGTTTCGCTCCTGTATCTTCCAAAAGGGAAAAAGATCTCTGAGAGTTGTTTCATGGATCCGAAAGAGAGTACTTGGGTTCTCCCAATAACTAAAACGAAAAAGTGTATCATGCCTGAATCTAACTGGGGTTCGCGGTGGTGGAGGAACCGGGTCGGAAAAAAGAGGGATTCTATTTGTAAGATATCTAATGAAACCCTGGCTGTAATTGAGATCTCATTCAAAGAGAAAGATATCAAATATCTGGAGTCTTCTTTTGTTTCCTATACGGATGATCGGATCCGCAAGGACCATGATTGGGAATTGTTTGATCGTCTTTCTCCGAGAAATAAGCGAAACATAATCAACTTGAATTCGGGACAGCTATTTGAAATCTTAGTGAAACACTGGATTTGTTATCTTATGTCTTCTTTTCGTGAAAAAAGACCAATTGAAGTGGAGGGTTTCTTCAAACAACAAGGAGCTGGGTCAACTATTCAATCAAATGATATTGAGCATCTTTCCCATCTCTTCTCGAGAAACAAGTGTGGTATTTCTTTGCTGCAAAATTGTATTCAATTTCATATGTGGCAATTCCGCCAAGATCTCTTCGTTAGTTGGAAGAAGAATCCGCACGAATCAGATTTCTTTAGGAAGGTGTCGAGAGAGAATTGGATTTGCTTAGACAATGTGTGGTTGATAAACAAGGATCGGTTTTTTCGCTTGTTTAGCAAGGTATGGAATGTATCGTCAAATATGCAATATGATTCCACAAGATCTAATTTCGTTCAAGTAAGGGATTCTAGCCAATTGAAAGGATCTTTTGATCAATCCATAGATCATTTCGATTCCATTCGTAATAAGGATTCGGAATATCACACATGGATCAATCAAAGAGAGATTCAAAAAGAAGGGTCGATTCTTTGGGATCCTTCCTTTCTTCAAACGGAAGGAGCAGAGATAGAATCAGACCGATTCCCGAAAAGCCTTTCTGGAGATTCCTCAATGTCCCGGCTATTCACGGAACGTGAGAAGCAGATGAATAATCATCCGCTTCCGGAAGAAATCGAAGAATTTCTTGGGAATCCTACAAGATCAATTCGTTCTTTTTTCTCTGACAGATGGTCAGAACTTCATCTGGGTTCGAATCCTACTAAGAGGTCCACCAGAGATCAGAAATTATTGAAGAAACAACAAGATCTTTCTTTTGTCCCATCCCGGCGATCGGAAAAAAAAGAAATCATTGATATATTCAAGATAATTGCGTATTTACAAAATACCGTCACAATTCATCCTATTGCATCAAATCCGGGATGTGATAGGGTTCCGAAGGATGAACCGCATATGGGCAGTTCCAACAAGATTTCATTCTTGAACCAAAATCCATTTTTTGATTTATTTCATCTATTCCATGACCGGAAGAGGGGAGGATACGTGGGGCGCCACGATTTTGAATCAGAAGAGAGATTTCAAGGAGTGGCAGATCTATTCACTCTATCAATAACCGAGCCGGATCTGGTGTATCATAAGGGTTTTGCCTTTTCTATTGATTCCTGCGGATTGGATCAAAAAAAATTCTTGAACGAGGTATTCAACTCCAGGGATGAATCGACAAAGAAATCTTTATTGGTTCTACCTCCTATGTTTTCTGAAGAAAATGAATCTTTTTATCGAAGGATCAGAAAAAAAGGGGTCCAGATCTCCTGCGGGAATGCTTTGGAAGATCCAAAACCAAAAAGAGTGGTATTTGCTATCAACACCATACTGAAGGCATTCAATCAACATAGATTGATCCAAAATCTGATTCCAATCCAATATAGCATCCATGGGTACATAAGAAATGTATCAAATCGATTCTTTTTAATGAATAGATCCGATTGCAACTTCGAATACGGAATTCAAAGGGATCAAATAGGAAATGATACTCTGAATCAGAGAACTCAAAGGAAATTTACGATCAACCAACATTTATCGAATTTGAAAAAGAGTCATAAGAAATGGTTCGATCCTCTTATTTCTCGAAGCGAGAGATCCATGAATCGGGATCCTGATGCATATAGATACAAATGGTCCAATGGGAGCAAGAGTTTCCAGGAGGATTTGGAACATTTCGTTTCTGAGCAGAAGAGCCGTTTTCAAGTAGTCTTCGATCGATTAGGTATTAATCAATATTTGATTGATTGGTCTGAGGTTATCGAAAAAATTGATTGGTATTGGTCGGAATTTTTCGACAAAAAAGATCCTTCTAAGTCACTTCGTTTCCTTTTGTCGAAGTTACTTCCCCTTTTGTCCTATTTGTCCAATTTGTCCAAGTCGCTTCTTTTCTTTTTGTTTAGGTCACTTCCTTTTTTCTTTGTGAGTATCGGGAATAGCCCCATTCATAGGTCCGAGATCCACATCTATGAGTTGAAGGGTCCAACTGATCAACGCTTCAATCAGTTGTTAGAATCAATAGGTCTTCAAATCGTTCATTTGAATAAATTGAAACCCTTCTTATTGGATGATCATGATACTTCCCAAAAATCGAAATTCTTGATCAATGGAGGAAGAGTATCACCGTTTTTGTTCAATAAGATACCGAAGTGGATGATTGACTCATTCCATACTAGAAAAAATCGCAGGAAATCTTTTGAGAAGACCGATTCCTATTTCTCAATGATATCCCACGATCGAGACAATTGGCTGAATCCCGTGAAACCATTTCATAGAAGTTCATTGATATCCTCTTTTTATAAAGCAAATCGACTTCGATTCTTGAATAATCCACATCACTTCTGGTTCTATTGTAACAAAGGATTCCCTTTTTATGTGGAAAGGACCCCTATCAATAATTATGATCTTACGTATGGACAATTCCTCAATATCTTTTTCATTCGCAACAAAATATTTTCTTTGCACGTCGGTAAAAAAAAAGATGTTTTTTTGGAAAAAGATACTATTTCACCGATCGAGTCACAGGTATCTAAGATATGCATACCTAAGAATTTTCCGCCGAGTGGTGCCGAACCGGATAACTTGGACAAATCTTTTCATTTTCCAATTCGATCCGCTCCATTCGTTCGTAGAGCTCTTTACTCGATCGCAGACATTTTTGGAACACCTCTAAGAGAGGGACAATTAGTCAATTTTGAAAGAATTTATTGTCAAGCTCTTTCAGATATGAATCCATCTGATTCAGAAGGGAAGAACTTGCATCAGTTTCTCAATTTCAATTCAAAGATGGGTTTGATTGACTCTGAGAAATATTTATTACCATCCGAAAAGAGGAAAAAACGGAGTCTTTATCTAAATAAATGCGTTGAGGAAGGGCAGATGTATAGAACCTATAGTGCTTTTTCAACTCTCTCAAATATGTTTCAAACATATATGCCATGGTTCTTTACTTCGACAGGGTACAAATATCTCAATTTCATTCTTTTAGATACTTTCAAAAAAGTATATAATTCAGACCTATTGAGGATAGCGATACTAAGTAGCAGTCAAAAATTGTTATCCCTTTTTGAAGATATTATAGATAGATTAGATATAGATATATCATGGCCAATTCTTCAGAACAAATTGCGGGAGATTCTTCTTCCACAAAGGAATCTGATAAGCGAGATTTCGAGTAAGTGTTTACATAATCTTCTTCTGTCCGAAGAAATGCTTCGTCGAGATAATGAGTCACCCGTTTCATTGATATGGGAATTTCCGGGATCACCAAATGTTCGGGAGTTGCTCTATTCAATCCTTTTCCTTCTTCTTGTTGCTGGATATATCGTTCGTAGACATCTTCTCGTTGTTTCCCGAGCCTCTAGGGAGTTACAGACAGAGTTGGAAAAGATCAAATCTTTGATGATTCCATCATACATGATTGAGTTGCGAAAACTTCTGGATAGGTATCCTACATCTGAACTGAATTCTTTCTGGTTAAAGAATCTCTTTCTAGCTGCTTTAGGATATTTTCTAGAAGAAATACGGGCTTTTGGCGGCAAGATGCTATCGGGTGGTGGTCCCGCTTATGGGGTCAAATCAATACCTTCTAAGAAGAAATATTGGAATATCAATCTCATTGATATCATCGATTTCCTAAGTATCATACCCAATCCCATCAATCGAATCACTTTTTCGAGAAATACGAGACATCTAAGTCGTACAAGTAAAGAGATCTATTCATTACTAAGAAAAAGAAAAAATGTGAACAGTGGTTGGATTGATGATAAGATCGAATCCTGGGTCGCGAATACTGATTCGATTGATGATGCCGAAAGAGAATTCTTGGTTCAGTTCTCCATCTTAAGGAAAGAAAAAAGGATTGATAAAATTCTATGGAGTCTGACTGATAGTGATCATTTATCAAAGAATGGTTCTAGTTATCAAATGATTGAACAACCAGGATCGGTTTACTTACGATACTTAGTTGACATTCATAAAAAGTATCTAATGAATTATGAGTTTCATAGACCCTCTTTAGCAGAAAGACGAGTATTCCTTGCGCATTATCAGACAATCACTTATTCACAAACCTCGTTTGGGGCTAATAGTTTTCATTTCCCATCTCATGGAAAACCCTTTTCACTCCGCTTAGGCCTATCCCCCTCTAGGGGTATTTTAGTGATAGGTTCTATAGGAACTGGACGATCCTATTTGGTCAAATACCTAGCGACAAACTCCTATCTTCCTTTCATTACAGTAGTTCCGAACAAGTTCCTGGATGAAAGGCCTCAATTTTTTGAGGATATTTATGATGATAGTGATGGTGAGGATATTTTTGATAATAGTGGTGCTCATCATACTCATCATAGTGAGGATATTGAGGATATTGATGATAGTGAGGATAGTGAGGATATTGATGGGGAGCTGCTAACTATGACGAATGAGGAGGTGGATATGGTAGACCGCTTTTATATCACCTTTCAACTCGAATTAGCAAAAGCAATGTCTCCTTGCATACTATGGATTCCAAACATTCATGATCTGTCTCTGGATGCGTCGAATTACTTATCCCTCGGTCTATTAGTGAACCATCTCTCCAGGGATTGTGAAAGATCCTCCAATAGCAATATTCTTGTTATTGCGTCGACTCATATTCCCAAAAAAGTGGATCCCGGTCTAATAGCTGCGAATAAATTCAATACGTGCATTAAGATACGAAGGCTTCTTATTCCACAACAACGAAAGCACTTTTTCACTCTTTCATATACTCGGGGATTTCCTTTGGAAAAGAAAATCTTCCATACGAATGCTAGTGGATTCGGGTCCATAACCATGGGTTCCGATGTACGAGATCTTGTATCACTTA